TTGGATTCGTGTATTTCAGTTAAAAGACCTGAAGTAGCAAAACCCTGGGTAAAAATAGCACTTGGTCCAATTATTGTGCTTAGAAGATTTTGATTTTTTTTGAAATACGGGACTATATGAATCAGGGAAAAACTCCATGAAAGGAAGATTAATGATTCATATAAATCACTTAGTGGAAAATGTCCCGAATAAACCCAACGAGTAACTAATAATCCTGTTATACAGGAAAAAGTCATTATCATCCCCTTTTCGGATGAATCATATAGTTTTACGATTTCATCGACTAAAAAAGTTATGAAATGAATTGTAATTACAATTGAAACAATCGAAAAAGAAATATGAGTTAATATATGCTCTAAAGTTGAAAATATCATAATTTTTTTTAAGGAGTCCCATAATTATAAAAAGGAAATCGGAAATTGAATTCATTATAGGATCTATTTCCTTTTTTTAGGAGATGACATGCCGCCACTCGGACTCGAACCGAGATGCTCTAGCACTGCTTCCTAAGAGCAGCGTGTCTACCAATTTCACCATAGCGGCTTGTCTTGAATTCATAATACCCTATGAATAAGCAATCGTCTAGATTTAAGAATTAAATTGTTGCAGGAAAGATTCAAATTGATGAATAAAAAATCGTTCAAATAGGTATTTGAAGGTTCATTATTTGAATTTAGGGTCTTAGTTTTAGTGTGTATTTTAGACTCTCCTCGACTTGAACTCTTGGAAAACTAGATAGTCCAACTATGAATTAAGGGATACCCCCCCCCCCAAAAAAAAAACATTTTTGTTTTGTTTTAATGAACTGTTTTTGATTTATTTGATTTCAAACATCGAAACCAAAAAATCCATTTTATCAATGAACAAAAAAATTTTGGATCAGTAAAAATTGACACATATTTATCCAAAAAAATTTGTTAAGTGTTTTTGAGTGGATTGATGGCAATAAATATATGGGAGTCTATATAGGAATTCATAGAAAATCCAAAAAGAAGAAAGTTGCACAAAAAGGTTTAGAATTTTAATCAATTAGTTTCAATGATTTTGATTTTTGACTCGCCTTTCTATAGAAAAAACGTGGATCTAGAGAAAAAAGGTATATTATTGTTTATATTATTGTAAGAAACAGGCTGATGGGGAAAATAATACTCCCCACCTTGGAAATGAGAAAATATACTAAAAAGACAATTACATATCTTATGTTTTTTTGTCAAAAAAAGGGATTCTTTTTTTTTTTGAATTCAGTACAGTAAAGAGAAAAATCCTTATTCTAATTCTAAGAGCGAAACAAATTCCATTTCCTATTGATTAACTCAACAGGGAATGGAAAGCGGGAATTTTATTTTCGAAACGAAATGAGTCAATTTTTGAGTCAAGCCGATTCAGATTATTGTAACATGTTATGTTTTATTTCTTATTTTATTTGTTTGTTGCACAAAAAAACTTTTGGAATTCCCGGTAGAAATAGATTTCCCTAAGGAAAACGCTTTTAACGCTGCCCAATACCCCTTCCTTTTCCAAAAATTTTTACGAATACGCTTTTTTGATGCAGAAGTACGTTTTTTTGGAACTGCCATTTAAATAAAAATTAAGAGATTACTCATTGGTATAGCTGGATGTGAAAGACATCTATTGTTCAAAAGAAATTTGCGCTTTGCCAATTCATTATGTATTTCTTTTCTAGATAATATTTTTGATTCTAAAATCAAAAAGAATACATAAGATGCGTGAAAGATATGGGAAAATCACATAAACTATTTTGATTACTAAAAAAAAAAAGAATATTCTTTTTTTTTAGTAACTTGTCAAATTCGCGAAAAATATGCCTAATTTAACTTGAATTTGAAAGTTCGAAGGAGACTAGTAATTAATCTGCTTTTTTCATATGATTTGACCAATTGTAACTTCTTGATTTGAATATTTGAAGTATTTAGCAGAAACTTCTAAAGAATAAGTATAAAAAGAAATAAAAATTCAAAAATTCTATTTCTATTTAAGTTATTAAGTTAGTGCATATCTTTATTTTTTTATTGACTCCTTTCAAAAAGAGGTAAGATCCGGTGAATCGGAAACAATTAATATTAATTAAGAATTAAAAAACTTTTTTTATGGAACAGACATATCAATATGCGTGGATCATACCTTTCCTTCCACTTCCAGTTCCTATGTTAATAGGAGTAGGACTTCTTCTTTTTCCGACAGCAACAAAAAATCTCCGTCGTATGTGGGCTTTTTCGAGTATTTTATTGTTAAGTATAATCATGATTTTTTCAACTAATCTGGCTATTCAGCAAATAAAAAGCAGTTCTATCTATCAATATGTATGGTCTTGGACCCTCGATAATGATTTTTCTTTAGAATTCGGCTACTTGATCGATCCACTTACTTCTATTATGTCAATGTTAATCACTACTGTTGGAATTATGGTTCTTATTTATAGTGATAATTATATGGCTCACGATCAAGGATACTTGAGATTTTTTGCTTATATGAGTTTTTT